ATCTGGACAAAATAGATGAAACGGAAGAGACCCGAGTGAATGGAAAGGAAAAAACAAAGGATGAATTTAACTTTCAAGAGGCACGCTATCAAGATAGCCCAGTTCATGAAGATTATGATCTGGATACCCATCAAGAGAATTTGGAATTGGGAAGACTGAAAGAAAAGAAAAATAAAAGTTATTATTGGTTTTGGGTTGAAAAAACTTTTGTCACTTTTTTTTTCGATTATAAACGATGGAATCGTCCATTACGATATATAGAAAATGATCAATTAGAAAATGCTTTACGCAATGAAATGTCACAATTTTTTTTTTATACATGTACAAGTGATGGGAAACAAAAAATATCCTTTATGTATCCTCCTAGTTTATCGACATTTTCAGAAATGCTAGAACGAAGAATTTCTTTGTACATAAGAGAAAAAATATATGACGAAAATCTTTCTAATTCTTGGATTTATACCAATGAAAAAAAAAAGTTAAATTTGAATAATGAATTGATAAATCGAATAAAAATTATAGAAAAAAATGAGGGATCTCCTAGTCTGGATAGGCTTGAAAAAAGAACCATATTATGCGATGATGAGAATAAAAAAAAATGCTTGCCAAAAGCATATGATCCTTTTTTCAACGGACCTTGTCGAGGAACACGAAAAAAACTCTATTCACATGCAATCATGAATCATTTAATTACTTATACAAATACAGAAGATTTAGTAGAAATTTTTTGGATAAATAAGATTCATGATCTACTTCTTAATGATTCCTTAGGAATTTACCGTCAATCATTTTTAAAAAAAACGGAAAAGTCCTTCATCTCAATTGATGAATTATCTTCTGAGTGCGGACACATTTTTAATTTTGAAAAATGTCCTTTATTGACAGAAGCAAAAATAATTGATTCAGAAAGTCAAGCAAAATCTTTGCAATTTGTATTCGATGTAATTACAAAAGATCAAAAAACAAAGAAAAAGAAAGATATTGGAATTAAAATAAAAGAAGTCAGTAAAAAGGTGTCTAGATGGTCATACAAATTAACCGAGGATTTGTTGGAAGAAGAGGAAAAAGAAAATGAAAAAGAATTAGAAGAAGAATTAGAAGAAGAAGAGCATGAGATTCATTCAAGAAGAGCCAAACGTGTTGTAATTTATAACGATAATGATCAAAATACCAATTCTATTTCTAGTACTAAGAATGCTAGTAACAATGAGAAAAATGATAATAAAACGGAAGAGGAAGAGGTAGCTCTGATACGTTACTCCCAACAATCGTGTTTTCGTCGCAATCTAATCAAAGGATCCATGCGCGCTCAAAGACGTAAAACAGTTATTTGGGACCTCTTTCAAGTAAATGCGCATTCCCCACTTTTTTTGGACCGTATATACAAAACATCTTTTTTTTATTCTTTTCATATTAATGAAATGAAGAATCTTATTTTGAGGAATTGGATGGGTAGAGAACGAGAATCTGAATTTAAAATTTTAGATTCCCATTTTGAAAATGAAGAGACAAAAGAAGAAAAGGATAAAAAAGAACGTATAGAAATATCAGAAGCTTGGGATACCTTTGTATTTATTCAAGCAATAAGAGGTTTAATGTTAGTAATCCAATCTTTTTTTCGAAAATACATTATATTGCCTTCATTTATAATAGCTAAAAATATTTTACGTATGTTATTATTTCAATTCCCCGAGTGGTACGAGGATTTGAAGGAATGGAATAGAGAAATGCATATTAAATGCACCTATAATGGTGTTCAATTATCAGAAACAGAATTTCCCCAAGATTGGTTAACAGACGGCATTCAGATAAAGATTCTATATCCTTTCTGTCTAAAACCTTGGCGAAAAGCTAAGGTACGATCTCATCATAGAGATCGAGGAGATTCAAAATATAAAAACAAAAATTTTTGTTTTTTAACAGTCTGGGGAATGGAAGCAGAACTTCCCTTTGGTTCTCCCCGAAAACGACCTTCTTTTTTTGAACCTATTTATAAAGAACTCAAAAAAAGAAATAGAAGGGTAAAAAATAAGATTTTACAAGTTATAAACTTTTTGAAGGAAAGAATAAAATCCTTTATATTTATAAAAGTTAGAAAAGAAAAAACAAAATGGGTCACTAAAATATTTATAGTTATCAAACTCATAATGAAAAAATTGGAAAAAATAAATCCAATTTTTTTATTTGAGTTGAGGAAAGAAAAAGTATATGAAATGAAGGAAAACGAAAAAGATTTACAAAAAAATAAAAAGATTCTTCGCGAATCATCTGTTCGAATTCGACCAAAAAATTGGTTAAATTATTCACTAATAGAAAGAAGAATGAAAGATCTTTCTGATAAGACAATAAAAATCAGGAATCAAATAGAACGAAACGAAAAAGAAAAAAAAAAAGATATAGTTCTAATTTATGATAATAAAAGGCCGGAATCTTTGAAAATCTTAAAAAGGAAAAATATCCGATTAATGCGTAAATCGCACTACTTTATAAAATCATTCATTGAAAAAATATACATAGATATTTTACTATGTACCATTAGCATTCCTAAGATCAATGCAAAACTTTTCTTTAAATCAAAAAAAAATATCTTTAATAAATCCATTTACAACAATAAAAGAAATAAAGAACAAGAAGGAATTGATGAAACAAATCAAAATACAATGAAGTTTAATTTTGGTTTGACTATAAAAAAGTTGTTTTCAAATACTTATAGTACTGAGAATAGGAATCCAAATTCCGATACTTATTGGAACTTATCTTCCCTATCTCAAGCATATGTATTTTACAAATTATCACAAACCCAATTACTTAATAAGGATCGCTTGAGACCTGTATTTCAATATAAAGGAAACTCTCCTTTTTTTAAGGAAAAATTAAAAGACTCTTGTATGATAATGATACACGGAATATTTGATTCCAAATCAAGACATAATAAAATTCATTCGTATGTAATGAACGAATGGAAAAACTGGTTAAAAGGTCATTATCAATACGATCCATCTCAAAAAAAATGGTCTCGATTAGTAACTAAAGAATGGCGAAATAGAATCAATCAACGCTGTATGATTCAAAACCAAAACAAGGAATCAATCCAATTGGATTTATATAAAAAATACCAATTCATTCATTCCATGAAAAAAAATAACTATGCAGCGGATTCTTTTATGAGTCAAAAAGAAAAATGGAAAAAAAATCACAGATATGATCTTTTATCATATAAATACATAAGTCCTCCTAATTCATATATTTCTGGATCAACATTAGAATTTGAAATAAACGGGGATCAAGAAATTCCATATCATTTCAATACATCGAAACCCGAATCATTTTATGTATTAGTAAGTATACCTAGTAATAATTATCTAGAAAAAGGATATATTATTGATAGGAATATAAATTTGGATAGAAAATATTTTGATTGTAGAATTCCTCATTTTTGTTTTAGAAAGAATATTGAGATCTGGACCAATGCACATATTGGCATGACGATTCATAAAAATACTAAGACTGAAATTAAAAATTTAAAAAAAATGAAAAAAAAAGATCTTTTTTCTACTACGGTTCGTCAAGACATCAAACCATGCAATCAAAAAAGTTTCTTTTTTGATTGCATGGGAATGCATCAAGAGGGGTTCTCTGATACTGCATCAAATCATAATACTATATCCAATCTCGAATCTTGGTTCTTCCCAGAATTTGTGCAACTTTTTAACATATATAAGATTCAACCTTGGATCATTCCAATCAAATCACTCTTTTTTCATTTTAATAAAAATGAAAAAATAAATATAAATACAAAGAAAAATCCTCATGAATCGTCTAATAAAAAAGATCTTGAATTAGTAAATTACAAGCAGGAAGAACAAGAACAACAGGATCAAGGAAATCTTATATCGAATCTACGAAAACAAGAGAATAAAAAAGCTGTTGAAGAAGATTACGCAAGATTAGACATAGAAATTAAAAAGGGTAGAAAAAAAAAAAAATCTCAATATAAGAGAAAAAAACAAACGGAACTAGATTACTTTTTGAAAAAATATTTCCTTTTTCAATTAAGATGGGCTGATCCCTTGAATCAAAGAATAATGAACAATATTAGGGTATATTGTCTCCTACTTAGATTGATAAACCCAAAGGAAATTGCCATATCCTCGATTCAAAGAGGTGAAATAAATCTAGACGAAATGCTAATTCAAAAGGAGCTAGTTCTTACAGAATTGATAAGAAAGGGAATATTTATTATTGAACCAATTCGTCTATCTATAAGAAGGGACGGAAAATCTATTGTATATCAAACTATGGATATTTCATTGGTTGAGAAGAAGAAGCACCAAACAAATAGAAAATACGCAAAAAAAAGACATATTGAGAAAGAGGGGTTTGAAAAATCCATTCCACGATACAGCCACTTATTTTTTAGTGAAGACAAAAATCATTATGATTTACTTATTCCTGAAAATATTCTATCTCCTAGGCATCGGAGAGAATTTCGAATTCTAATTTGTTTCAATTCACGGAATTGGAATGTTTTGGATAGAAATCCAAGATTTTGCAATGAAAAGAAAATAAAAAACTGTGGACAATTTTTGAATCAGAACAAGCATATTAACACCGATGCAAAAAATTTAATTAAATTCAAATTGTTTCTTTGGCCCAATTATCGATTAGAAGATTTAGCTTGTATGAATCGTTATTGGTTTGATACCAATAACAGCAGTCGTTTCAGTATGTCAAGAATACATATGTATTCACAATTCAGAATGAATTCAATTCAAATGCAAAATTAAAAAATTTTTATTTTTATATTTTTTTTATATTTTATAGTGGATTTCCTACATATCGTGTGACATATTCTGTAGATGAAAGCCGAAATATATAGACTGTATAACATTAGAATTTCTAACACATGATGCTGATTTCATAGTGTATCCATTTTCACTAGGAGTAGCAGAACCTTTTTAGTTTAAGTAAAACTAAATCGTTCTATTTCGTGAATGCATATATTTATCAGACCCTTTTTATCCAATATCCAAATCCAATTTCGATTTATACTAGATGAAAATAACTGTCATAATAAATCTTATTATTTTTCCTGATCGGTAAAATTCACAGAAAATAAAAATTTTAATTTATTTTATGGTCAAAAATTCATTTATCTCAGTTATTCCACAAGAAGAAAAAGACGAAAATAGTGGGTCTGTTGAATTTCAAGTATTCCATTTCACCAGTAAGATACGGAGACTTACTTCACATTTAGAATTGCACAAAAGAGATTTTTTATCACAAAGGGGTCTGCGAATAATTCTGGGAAAACGTCAACGATTATTGACTTATTTGTCAAAGAAAAATAAAGTGCGTTATAAGAGATTAATGGATCAGTTAGATATTCGGGAACCAAAAACTCGTTAATTTAAATTCAATTTATTATTTGAGTTTATTATTATTTATTATTAGCCTTGTTATTTTTTTTTTTATTAATTATTTATATTATATTTATTATATTATATTTAATTATTTTAATTATTTTATAATAATTATAATAATTGATAATAATTATTTAATATTTAATAATATAATAGTTTTATTTTAGATTTATATTATAGTTATTTTTTATATTATTTTTATATTATAGTTATAATATTAGAATATTCTTATTTTAATTTTTTTTTTTGATAGAATTTACATTTTATATATGACTATATGAATATGAATAGGATTATTTAGAATTACTAGAATTATACTAAATTCAATTTAAATTAGGATAAATATATATGAAAAATGAAAATATAATATATTTAATATTAAGAAAATAAACATGATTCGTATGTACAACTCATATTTCATGGTTATTCAAACGTAAATCAAAGGATCTTGGCCCTTTCTCATAAACAGATTTTAAAATCTATTGATTCTATAAATTTTAAAAAATCATTGATTCGTCTGGTATCTACAATAGAAAATATATGATTTCCATCATTTTCTAATTAAAATTTTATCAGATCGAAAATCTTTTGTGTTCAAAACTTAAATTTATAGACCCAATGTCGCATTCAGTAAAAATTTATGATACATGTATAGGGTGTACCCAATGTGTACGAGCTTGTCCCACGGATGTATTAGAAATGATACCTTGGGACGGATGTAAAGCTAAGCAAATTGCTTCCGCGCCAAGAACCGAGGATTGTGTAGGTTGTAAGAGATGTGAATCCGCTTGCCCAACGGATTTTTTGAGTGTCCGTGTTTATTTATGGCATGAAACAACTCGCAGCATGGGTCTTTCTTATTGATATGTAACAAAAAACTCCCCTTGAATCATTTGATTCCTCTTTACCGAGAAAACTCCGTACTCGAGAAAAGAAAATAAAAATATATTATTCTTCTCCCGAGCACGGAGTTTTCTGGTCAAAATTGATCTTGTCTTTATCACGAGTTATTTTACTTGGTTAACAATACTTCTGGTTTTGCCGATATTTGCGGGTTCTTCAATTGTCCTTTTCCTTCATAAAGGAAATAAGGCGTATAGGAGGGATACTATATGTATATGTATCCTGGAGCTCCCTCTAATGACCTATGTATTTTGTTCCAATTGGACGATCCATTAAACCAATTGAAGGAAGATTCTAAATGGATAAATATTTTTTTATTTTCACTGGAGACTGGGAATCGATGGACTTTCCATAGGACCCATTTTACTGACAGGATTTATCACTTGAACCAACAAACATTAGATTTCGAAAAATTAGCTAATCAATCATATCCCACAGCATTGGAAATAATATTCCATTTTGGTTTTCTTATAGCTTATGCTGTCAAATCGCCGATGATACCCCTACATACATGATTACCAGATACCCACGGGGAAGCGCATTACAGTACATGTATGCTTCTAGCTGGAATCTTATTAAAGATGGGAACATATGGATTGATTCGGATCAATATGGAATTGTTAGCTCACGCTCATTCGAAATTCTCTCTCTGGTTGATCATAGTAGGAATAATACAAATCTTTTATGCAGCTTCAACATCTCTTGGTCAACGCAATTTTAAAAAGCATATTGCCTATTCTTACGTATCTCATATGGGTTTCATAATTATAGGAATTGGTTCTATAACTGGCATGGGACTCAATGGAGCCATTTTACAAATACTCTCTCATGGATTGATCGGTGCTGCACTTTTTTCTTAGCAGAAACGAGTTGGGATAGAATACGTTTTGTTTATCTCGACGAGATGGTGGGGAATATCTATCCCAATGGAAAAAATATTGATATTTACCATGTTTAGTAGTTTCTCGATGGCTTCTCTTGTATTACCAGGAATGAGTGGTTTTGTTGCAGAATTCTTAGTCTTTTTTGGAATAATTACTAACCAAAAATATCTTTTCATGCCAAAAATGTTAATTACTTTTGTAATAGCAATTGGAATGATATTAACTCCTATTTTTTTATTGTCTATGCTACGTCATATTTTCTATGAATACAAGCTATTCAATATACCAAACTATAAATTTTCATATTCTGGACCGCGAAAACTATTTCTTTCGATCTGTATCTTTCTACCTGTAATAGGAATTGAGATTTATCCTGATTTCGTTCTTCCGTTATCGGTTGACAAGGTACAAGTTATATTAGCTAATAATTTTTATTATTTTTATAGAAATATAGATACTAATTCTTTTTATAGCTTAGAAAATTCTAATTAATTAGAAGGAAAGTCTTATAATTCTTTGACTTTCATCTTTTCACGATTCTTCATTGTACAATGAAAAAAATGAAGAGTGAATTAGAATTGTAATGAAATACATCTAGAGTTTTTGAGAACCATTTGAATAATTCCTCCATTCAAACGGTTTTCAAAAACTCGCACAAATACTCATTGTCTATCAGACGATGTTTTTATGTGTTCTTCATGTAGTTTATTTTATTCAATTAGATATAAATGGGAATGAACCATAACTATGGAACCCGATTCCTAATAGATTGATCCCAAAATAGCATATCCAAATTAGGAGAAATCCTATAGAAGCCACAAATGCCGAATTTGTGCCTTGGTCTTGCAATTTTTTATTTGTTCTAATATGTAAATAGATTGCAAATATGGTCCAAGTAATAAATGCCCAAGTTTCCTTAGGATCCCAATTCCAATAAGAACCCCATGCTTCATTAGCCCATACTGCTCCAGAAAGAATGCCTATGGTTAAAAAGGTAAACCCTAAACTAATGACACGATAACTCCAATAATCCAAACGCTGAATTAATTGATATTTGTAAAAATTTAGAAATGAGAGAAAAGAAGTCTTTTTAAATACACTTTCTTTTTCGTTCAAATATTCTATCGTACCAACAAAGAAAAATGACTTCCTTAAGCTTATAAAATTCTTGTTAAAAAAAAAATCGATATTTTTTCGAAATGTAATCACTATAAGAGCAACTGATAATAATGATCCGCATAAAAGAACTGCATAGCTCAATAGCATCATACTGACATGCATCATTAACCAGTGAGACTGTAGAGCAGGTACTAATATTGCGGATTGATGCATTTCAATTGAAAGACCTGACGTGGCAAAACCTTGGGTAAAAATGGCACTTGGTGCAGTTATTGTGCTTAAATAATTTTTATGATTCCCAAGATATGGAATCATATGAATAATAGAGAAATTCCACGAAAGGAAGATTAATGATTCATATAAATTACTTAAGGGAAAATGTCCTGAAGAAATCCAACGAATAACTAAAAACCCTGTTATAGAGAAAAAAGTAGCTATCATCCCCTTTTCTGACGAATTACGCAATCCTTCTATTTCATAGACTAATAAGTTCATCAAATGAATCATAATCACAATTGAGATGATCGAAAAGGAAATATGAGTTAATATATGTTCTAAGGTCACAAATATCATAAACATAAAAAAGGGTCCTTATTAAATAATAAATAATTGAAATTGGAGATTAAAATAAATATTAAAAAAAAATACAATATACATTAATAATACATTAGTAAATGTCAATTATTTGTCTTCCAAGTCAAAAATATAAAATTTGAAGTTCTTTGAGACATATCAATTAAGATTTTTAAAAACGTTTTTTTGTCCCAATAAAAAACTTTTTGACTGTCCGGTAGAAACAGATTTAGCTAAAGAAAAAGCTTTTACTGCCGCTAAAGAGCCTTTTTTTTTCCAAGGATTTCTACGAATATGCTTTTTTGACATAGAAGTACGTTTTTTTGGAACTGCCATTCAAAGATAGGTGACTCATTTTTATCGTTGTATGTGAAAGACATATATTGTTCAAAATGGATTACTCTTTATTAGTCATTACCTATAGCGATTCCATCAATATCAATAATATAAGAGCATAACTTTGAAAAATAAATAAATAAAAAACGAATTAAAATTCAATATCAATATTCTTTTTTTATTTAATAAAAAATAAATATAAAATATAAAGAGATCCATAATTGAACTATAATAAATTAATAAATCCTAAATCTATAAAACATAAATATAAATGTAAATATATAAAATATCTATAAATTTTATAATCTTACTATAATCTTACATAAATACAATCTAATGTTAAGGGAAAATATAATTATTAAAAATAATTATAATTATATTAAATAATAATATATAATTTTATGCCGCCACTCGGACTCGAACCGAGATGCTCTAGCACTGCTTCCTAAGAGCAGCGTGTCTACCAATTTCACCATGGCGGCTTACCTGAAAGAATAATAATAAATTCATGTTGAATTGTCTATATTCAATAGAGTTTAGGAAACAATGAAGCAAAATGCATTTACATTCATATGGAAATGTTCAAGTTCAATATCAAGAATATTCAGTTAGTATTTTCGTAAGTTCAGTTTTCATAATAAACTTTTCCATTTATGTATTATAAACTATAACTATAATAGAAACCTAGCTTTTTTTATTTTATTATTGTTTTATAATTATTTATAATTATATATAATTATAAATTAATATTTATTATTATATTATATATTATTTATATATTATTATATTATATATCTATTTATATTATATATTTATAATATATTATTTATATATTATTATATTATATATCTATTTATATTATATATTTATATTATATATCTATATTATATCTATATTATTATATTATATATATATTATAAATATATATTATAATAAATATATTATAATAAGAATATTATTACATATATTATTATATATCTAATTATTATATATTATACATTTTATTTAATTTTATTTAATATTTAATTATTTAATTATATATTTCATTTAATTAATTATAACTTTATATTATTTTATTGATATTGAAATTGATATTGAATTCGTGAGAAGGTTTTTTCTTTCCTATTAATTGTACTTTTAAAAATATAAAAGCATAATTAGGATAAGACAACGAAAAATGTTAATATTTAATTATACTAAGATGTTAGGTGTCTAAATAAAGAAAAAATATCGATTTTTTTTTTAACAAGAATTTTATAAGCTTAAGGAAGTCATTTTTCTTTGTTGGTACGATAGAATATTTGAACGAAAAAGAAAGTGTATTTAAAAAGACTTCTTTTCTCTCATTTCTAAATTTTTACAAATATCAATTAATTCAGCGTTTGGATTATTGGAGTTATCGTGTCATTAGTTTAGGGTTTACCTTTTTAACCATAGGCATTCTTTCTGGAGCAGTATGGGCTAATGAAGCATGGGGTTCTTATTGGAATTGGGATCCTAAGGAAACTTGGGCATTTATTACTTGGACCATATTTGCAATCTATTTACATATTAGAACAAATAAAAAATTGCAAGACCAAGGCACAAATTCGGCATTTGTGGCTTCTATAGGATTTCTCCTAATTTGGATATGCTATTTTGGGATCAATCTATTAGGAATCGGGTTCCATAGTTATGGTTCATTCCCATTTATATCTAATTGAATAAAATAAACTACATGAAGAACACATAAAAACATCGTCTGATAGACAATGAGTATTTGTGCGAGTTTTTGAAAACCGTTTGAATGGAGGAATTATTCAAATGGTTCTCAAAAACTCTAGATGTATTTCATTACAATTCTAATTCACTCTTCATTTTTTTCATTGTACAATGAAGAATCGTGAAAAGATGAAAGTCAAAGAATTATAAGACTTTCCTTCTAATTAATTAGAATTTTCTAAGCTATAAAAAGAATTAGTATCTATATTTCTATAAAAATAATAAAAATTATTAGCTAATATAACTTGTACCTTGTCAACCGATAACGGAAGAACGAAATCAGGATAAATCTCAATTCCTATTACAGGTAGAAAGATACAGATCGAAAGAAATAGTTTTCGCGGTCCAGAATATGAAAATTTATAGTTTGGTATATTGAATAGCTTGTATTCATAGAAAATATGACGTAGCATAGACAATAAAAAAATAGGAGTTAATATCATTCCAATTGCTATTACAAAAGTAATTAACATTTTTGGCATGAAAAGATATTTTTGGTTAGTAATTATTCCAAAAAAGACTAAGAATTCTGCAACAAAACCACTCATTCCTGGTAATACAAGAGAAGCCATCGAGAAACTACTAAACATGGTAAATATCAATATTTTTTCCATTGGGATAGATATTCCCCACCATCTCGTCGAGATAAACAAAACGTATTCTATCCCAACTCGTTTCTGCTAAGAAAAAAGTGCAGCACCGATCAATCCATGAGAGAGTATTTGTAAAATGGCTCCATTGAGTCCCATGCCAGTTATAGAACCAATTCCTATAATTATGAAACCCATATGAGATACGTAAGAATAGGCAATATGCTTTTTAAAATTGCGTTGACCAAGAGATGTTGAAGCTGCATAAAAGATTTGTATTATTCCTACTATGATCAACCAGAGAGAGAATTTCGAATGAGCGTGAGCTAACAATTCCATATTGATCCGAATCAATCCATATGTTCCCATCTTTAATAAGATTCCAGCTAGAAGCATACATGTACTGTAATGCGCTTCCCCGTGGGTATCTGGTAATCATGTATGTAGGGGTATCATCGGCGATTTGACAGCATAAGCTATAAGAAAACCAAAATGGAATATTATTTCCAATGCTGTGGGATATGATTGATTAGCTAATTTTTCGAAATCTAATGTTTGTTGGTTCAAGTGATAAATCCTGTCAGTAAAATGGGTCCTATGGAAAGTCCATCGATTCCCAGTCTCCAGTGAAAATAAAAAAATATTTATCCATTTAGAATCTTCCTTCAATTGGTTTAATGGATCGTCCAATTGGAACAAAATACATAGGTCATTAGAGGGAGCTCCAGGATACATATACATATAGTATCCCTCCTATACGCCTTATTTCCTTTATGAAGGAAAAGGACAATTGAAGAACCCGCAAATATCGGCAAAACCAGAAGTATTGTTAACCAAGTAAAATAACTCGTGATAAAGACAAGATCAATTTTGACCAGAAAACTCCGTGCTCGGGAGAAGAATAATATATTTTTATTTTCTTTTCTCGAGTACGGAGTTTTCTCGGTAAAGAGGAATCAAATGATTCAAGGGGAGTTTTTTGTTACATATCAATAAGAAAGACCCATGCTGCGAGTTGTTTCATGCCATAAATAAACACGGACACTCAAAAAATCCGTTGGGCAAGCGGATTCACATCTCTTACAACCTACACAATCCTCGGTTCTTGGCGCGGAAGCAATTTGCTTAGCTTTACATCCGTCCCAAGGTATCATTTCTAATACATCCGTGGGACAAGCTCGTACACATTGGGTACACCCTATACATGTATCATAAATTTTTACTGAATGCGACATTGGGTCTATAAATTTAAGTTTTGAACACAAAAGATTTTCGATCTGATAAAATTTTAATTAGAAAATGATGGAAATCATATATTTTCTATTGTAGATACCAGACGAATCAATGATTTTTTAAAATTTATAGAATCAATAGATTTTAAAATCTGTTTATGAGAAAGGGCCAAGATCCTTTGATTTACGTTTGAATAACCATGAAATATGAGTTGTACATACGAATCATGTTTATTTTCTTAATATTAAATATATTATATTTTCATTTTTCATATATATTTATCCTAATTTAAATTGAATTTAGTATAATTCTAGTAATTCTAAATAATCCTATTCATATTCATATAGTCATATATAAAATGTAAATTCTATCAAAAAAAAAAATTAAAATAAGAATATTCTAATATTATAACTATAATATAAAAATAATATAAAAAATAACTATAATATAAATCTAAAATAAAACTATTATATTATTAAATATTAAATAATTATTATCAATTATTATAATTATTATAAAATAATTAAAATAATTAAATATAATATAATAAATATAATATAAATAATTAATAAAAAAAAAAATAACAAGGCTAATAATAAATAATAATAAACTCAAATAATAAATTGAATTTAAATTAACGAGTTTTTGGTTCCCGAATATCTAACTGATCCATTAATCTCTTATAACGCACTTTATTTTTCTTTGACAAATAAGTCAATAATCGTTGACGTTTTCCCAGAATTATTCGCAGACCCCTTTGTGATAAAAAATCTCTTTTGTGCAATTCTAAATGTGAAGTAAGTCTCCGTATCTTACTGGTGAAATGGAATACTTGAAATTCAACAGACCCACTATTTTCGTCTTTTTCTTCTTGTGGAATAACTGAGATAAATGAATTTTTGACCATAAAATAAATTAAAATTTTTATTTTCTGTGAATTTTACCGATCAGGAAAAATAATAAGATTTATTATGACAGTTATTTTCATCTAGTATAAATCGAAATTGGATTTGGATATTGGATAAAAAGGGTCTGATAAATATATGCATTCACGAAATAGAACGATTTAGTTTTACTTAAACTAAAAAGGTTCTGCTACTCCTAGTGAAAATGGATACACTATGAAATCAGCATCATGTGTTAGAAATTCTAATGTTATACAGTCTATATATTTCGGCTTTCATCTACAGAATATGTCACACGATATGTAGGAAATCCACTATAAAATATAAAAAAAATATAAAAATAAAAATTTTTTAATTTTGCATTTGAATTGAATTCATTCTGAATTGTGAATACATATGTATTCTTGACATACTGAAACGACTGCTGTTATTGGTATCAAACCAATAACGATTCATACAAGCTAAATCTTCTAATCGATAATTGGGCCAAAGAAACAATTTGAATTTAATTAAATTTTTTGCATCGGTGTTAATATGCTTGTTCTGATTCAAAAATTGTCCACAGTTTTTTATTTTCTTTTCATTGCAAAATCTTGGATTTCTATCCAAAACATTCCAATTCCGTGAATTGAAACAAATTAGAATTCGAAATTCTCTCCGATGCCTAGGAGATAGAATATTTTCAGGAATAAGTAAATCATAATGATTTTTGTCTTCACTAAAAAATAAGTGGCTGTATCGTGGAATGGATTTTTCAAACCCCTCTTTCTCAATATGTCTTTTTTTTGCGTATTTTCTATTTGTTTGGTGCTTCTTCTTCTCAACCAATGAAATATCCATAGTTTGATATACAATAGATTTTCCGTCCCTTCTTATAGATAGACGAATTGGTTCAATAATAAATATTCCCTTTCTTATCAATTCTGTAAGAACTAGCTCCTTTTGAATTAGCATTTCGTCTAGATTTATTTCACCTCTTTGAATCGAGGATATGGCAATTTCCTTTGGGTTTATCAATCTAAGTAGGAGACAATATACCCTAATATTGTTCATTATTCTTTGATTCAAGGGATCAGCCCATCTTAATTGAAAAAGGAAATATTTTTTCAAAAAGTAATCTAGTTCCGTTTGTTTTTTTCTCTTATATTGAGATTTTTTTTTTTTTCTACCCTTTTTAATTTCTATGTCTAATCTTGCGTAATCTTCTTCAACAGCTTTTTTATTCTCTTGTTTTCGTAGATTCGATATAAGATTTCCTTGATCCTGTTGTTCTTGTTCTTCCTGCTTGTAATTTACTAATTCAAGATCTTTTTTATTAGACGATTCATGAGGATTTTTCTTTGTATTTATATTTATTTTTTCATTTTTATTAAAATGAAAAAAGAGTGATTTGATTGGAATGATCCAAGGTTGAATCTTATATATGTTAAAAAGTTGCACAAATTCTGGGAAGAACCAAGATTCGAGATTGGATATAGTATTATGATTTGATGCAGTATCAGAGAACCCCTCTTGATGCATTCCCATGCAATCAAAAAAGAAACTTTTTTGATTGCATGGTTTGATGTCTTGACGAACCGTAGTAGAAAAAAGATCTTTTTTTTTCATTTTTTTTAAATTTTTAATTTCAGTCTTAGTATTTTTATGAATCGTCATGCCAATATGTGCATTGGTCCAGATCTCAATATTCTTTCTAAAACAAAAATGAGGAATTCTACAATCAAAATATTTTCTATCCAAATTTATATTCCTATCAATAATATATCCTTTTTCTAGATAATTATTACTAGGTATACTTACTAATACATAAAATGATTCGGGTTTCGATGTATTGAAATGATATGGAATTTCTTGATCCCCGTTTATTTCAAATTCTAATGTTGATCCAGAAATATATGAATTAGGAGGACTTATGTATTTATATGATAAAAGATCATATCTGTGATTTTTTTTCCATTTTTCTTTTTGACTCATAAAAGAATCCGCTGCATAGTTATTTTTTTTCATGGAATGAATGAATTGGTATTTTTTATATAAATCCAATTGGATTGATTCCTTGTTTTGGTTTTGAATCATACAGCGTTGATTGATTCTATTTCGCCATTCTTTAGTTACTAATCGAGACCATTTTTTTTGAGATGGATCGTATTGATAATGACCTTTTAACCAGTTTTTCCATTCGTTCATTACATACGAATGAATTTTATTATGTCTTGATTTGGAATCAAATATTCCGTGTATCATTATCATACAAGAGTCTTTTAATTTTTCCTTAAAAAAAGGAGAGTTTCCTTTATATTGAAATACAGGTCTCAAGCGATCCTTATTAAGTAATTGGGTTTGTGATAATTTGTAAAATACATATGCTTGAGATAGGGAAGATAAGTTCCAATAAGTATCGGAATTTGGATTCCTATTCTCAGTACTATAAGTATTTGAAAACAACTTTTTTATAGTCAAACCAAAATTAAACTTCATTGTATTTTGATTTGTTTCATCAATTCCTTCTTGTTCTTTATTTCTTTTATTGTTGTAAATGGATTTATTAAAGATATTTTTTTTTGATTTAAAGAAAAGTTTTGCATTGATCTTAGGAATGCTAATGGTACATAGTAAAATATCTATGTATATTTTTTCAATGAATGATTTTATAAAGTAGTGCGATTTACGCATTAATCGGATATTTTTCCTTTTTAAGATTTTCAAAGATTCCGGCCTTTTATTATCATAAATTAGAACTATATCTTTTTTTTTTTCTTTTTCGTTTCGTTCTATTTGATTCCTGATTTTTATTGTCTTATCAGAAAGATCTTTCATTCTTCTTTCTATTAGTGAATAATTTAACCAATTTTTTGGTCGAATTCGAACAGATGATTCGCGAAGAATCTTTTTATTTTTTTGTAAATCTTTTTCGTTTTCCTTCATTTCATATACTTTTTCTTTCCTCAACTCAAATAAAAAAATTGGATTTATTTTTTCCAATTTTTTCATTATGAGTTTGATAACTATAAATATTTTAGTGACCCATTTTGTTTTTTCTTTTCTAACTTTTATAAATATAAAGGATTTTATTCTTTCCTTCAAAAAGTTTATAACTTGTAAAATCTTATTTTTTACCCTTCTATTTCTTTTTTTGAGTTCTTTATAAATAGGTTCAAAAAAAGAAGGTCGTTTTCGGGGAGAACCAAAGGGAAGTTCTGCTTCCATTCCCCAGACTGTTAAAAAACAAAAATTTTTGTTTTTATATTTTGAATCTCCTCGATCTCTATGATGAGATCGTACCTTAGCTTTTCGCCAAGGTTTTAGACAGAAAGGATATAGAATCTTTATCTGAATGCCGTCTGTTAACCAATCTTGGGGAAATTCTGTTTCTGATAATTGAACACCATTATAGGTGCATTTAATATGCATTTCTCTATTCCATTCCTTCAAATCCTCGTACCACTCGGGGAATTGAAATAATAACATACGTAAAATATTTTTAGCTATTATAAATGAAGGCAATATAATGTATTTTCGAAAAAAAGATTGGATTACTAACATTAAACCTCTTATTGCTTGAATAAATACAAAGGTATCCCAAGCTTCTGATATTTCTATACGTTCTTTTTTATCCTTTTCTTCTTTTGTCTCTTCATTTTCAAAATGGGAATCTAAAATTTTAAATTCAGATTCTCGTTCTCTACCCATCCAATTCCTCAAAATAAGATTCTTCATTTCATTAATATGAAAAGAATAAAAAAAAGATGTTTTGTATATACGGTCCAAAAAAA